AAAAAAGGTATTTTTAGTTTGCATGGTCCAATCATTGATCCCGAAAATTTATACAATAAAATTAGGCAGGTCGCTAGTATAGTTCCCTATCTATAATTTTGCTATTTACTTAAATATAAATAATTTTACTGGAATATTGGAGGAATCCCTTGGATGGGTAGAAAGAATAAGTACAATTTTGAATGTTTTGCTTATCTACAAAGTAACAAATATTATAATTGGATCGTTCGATCATTTTTCAGTCATTCATTGAATGATAAATCACTACAAGTGAAGGAGATACACGATTTAAATAACGAAAGATCCAATATTTAAAAATTGTATCTAAAATGACTGGAAAAGTAGAAACAAGACCGGATATAATTTGATCATTATGAGCAAATCCAAAATCTTTGTAGACAGAGCCAATCATTAGTTCCCAACCGTGGGGCGAATGGAATCCTATACATAAATCAGTTAATAAAAGAATAGAAAAGGCTTTTATTGTGTCGCTTAAGTTATATAGGAATTCTTGAACCCAAGAGTTAAGAATAACAAGTTCTTCATTACCTAGAATAGAATAACCGCTTAGAATAACGAAACAGATTATATTTGTCGAGAAGTGTAAAATTGTATGCGTGCGATCCTCATTGTGCATCTTGATCAATTGGATCGTTTCTTTGTAGATTTCGATGCGAGGCTTTTGTAAATGTGCTTCCGGGTATTCCTTTAACATTTCGTCCAAACGTAGGAGTTCCTCTAAGTCTATGAATTTTTTTAGAATACTCTTTTCTTGAATATCATTCAAAAAAATTTCGGATTGCCTAGTATTCCACCAATTAGTAACCCAAGATTCCAGACTTTTATTAAATGAGAGAGAGATCCACCAAGGCAAAAATACTATAGATGCAAGATATAGAAGGGAAATGAATACTTTCTTTTTTGCCATTTTTTCGTCTGTGAATTTTAAAATTTTTACTGAACGCACCTCCTTCGTCGACTCTATACGATACTAATATTTCTATCAAGCATAAGTTCTATTACAAGTTATCGAGCCCATGAATCTATTTACGATTTTTTTTGTGATTCAGTACAGTGGTTAGTCCTTGAATTTAGAAAGAATACAGAAATAGAATAAGAAAAAGCCCACTTCAAATTAATAGTAGTTGGATTGCGAGACGAAAGAACTCCCGTTCTATCAAAATATCAAATATTTCTAAAAAAAAAATGCTTTACTTTATTATATTATGATTTATTATGAAATGTTTTGTTTTAATATATGATGAATCTATTATTTAGATTTGTTACTGAATTGAGTTAAGTGGGTTTACATACGCATAAAAAAAATTGTGGACACAAACAATTTTGTTTTAGAATTATTTCGTATACGTTTGCTTTGGCTCGAATAAGCGTTCTGACGAAACTTCAGTTAAGTTATGCTATATAAAAAAACGAGGATTCTTGAGTTTTTTCTCTCTTGCAAAGTATTCATTCTTCAGTTCCTTTTTTCAAAATACTTCAATTGGTACACGCAAGAAATAGGCCAATTCAGCAGCTTTTTGCTCAATTTCTCGTGGAGTCAAATTCTCATCAGTACGAGTCAAGGGAATGGCCCCCTGGCCTTTGATTTCCATATAAAGGACACGACGAGCATAAATACCTTCTTTAATTTCTATTCTGATGGACTGAATGTCTTTCATAAGGAATCGGAGGAATATGCGACGATTTTTTCCAGGAAATCCCCAACGAAAAATACACACTATGCCCTCTTTTATATCGAATCGATCATAACCACTACCTACATTCCACGAAATTGTGCACCACAAATAGGAGCTAATAAAAAGACCTGCGATCCCATAGAAAGACATCACGATCCCTTGTGGAAAAAAAATTATTTGCTGAGAAGGAAATAAAGATATAAAATTCCTACCAAAATAACTGGACGTTCCAACCAATAAAAACCCTAATGAACCTAAAAAAAGAATAAAGGCCCAGCAGAAATTACTTGTTTTTCGAGACCCCGCTATAAGTTCTATCCATATACGTTCTGATCGCCAACTCATACTATAACTAGACCTAGTTGCATTTTATTGGAATTGGGAGAATAACAAAAATAAATTTTATTTTACTTTTTTTTGTTTCCGAAGTAACTCTCATCAACCAGCACTATTATGATGTGAACGTTTAGGGGTAATTCATCGAATTTCTTAGATCCAAACTAAAATAATAACATCCCTTTCATATGATATATGATTTCCGAATACATAATACATAATACATATAGATATATTGACTTTACATTTCAGAAATTATCCCCGATCCCGATCTATTTGAAAATAGTTATAATTCATTTACCCATAATATCATGTTTATACATACATAAGAGCTTATGCCCGAAGGAAGCCACATGTTATACCATATTCTACTAAATAGATATCCGTGTTATGATCCAAGTAAGTCTTGAAAAAAAAAGATTTGTCCTTATTGTATCTAAAAAATCTTGTTTTTTTGAACATAAAGAGATAAAGAAGCCATTGCAATTGCCGGAAATACTAAGCCCACTAAAGGAACAAAAATTGAGGGGAAGCTGTTGAGAGTTATCATAGAATGGGTACCTCGATTTAATATTTGTACCTGTTATTTATTGTTATATTTATTGTTTTATATTAATATTTTAACCTTATCCTTATATTGTTATAAAGATATATTATAATTCATATATAATTGTTATATTATACTAAGTATACCTAAGTGAGTATATATACTTAATAGGGAGTATATAAGTATATGTTTTAATAAATATATATTAATTAATAAAATACTTAATAGGGAGTATATAAGTATATGTTTTAATAAATATATATTAATTAATAAAATCCAATAAATATGTAAATAAATGGACCTATAAATCTTTCTACATGTTTCTACATGAAATATATGTATGATAATCCACCCTTTATATTATTCGTATTATTAGTTATTATCTTGTTCTTGTCTTATAAATTTAAAAATTTTATAAAATTTACTAAAAAAAAGGATTTATTACAAATTCTCAAAGAATTCATTATAATAATACGATCCAACAAAAAGGATTTTTAGTGGGGGGTGATTTTCGGGAGATATAGAAAGATGCAAGACCTTGTTAACCAATTTCACGGAAGAAATAATTCACTCTTTTATTTTGTTTAATCGGGATTTCCTGGTTAGTAACCAGGAATATCGATAAAAAGATGATCTGGATGGTTCTTTCTACAATTAAATCTTATGTTACCAAAGAAAAAATCCATTCTTCGTATTTTTACTTTGATTCCTATAAATTAAATAACTACTTGATCACCACACATAAATTTTTTTTTTTAAGTTTTAATAAATTAATACTCTTATTAAATTAAGACTCTAAGGCTCTACTTGATCTAATTTTGATTCAAAGGAAAGAAAGCATGTAGCCGAAATAACTCACTCAGAACGCCCTTTAAAGGATTACGTGGTACGATTGGATCGAATAAGCCCTTATGGAATAAATATTCAGCCACTTGTGAATCCTCGGGTACTGTCTTATTCAATGTTTGTTCAATTACTCTTTTACCCGCAAATGCAATGTAAGCATTGGGTTCGGCGATAATGATATCTCCCAACATACCAAAACTGGCCGTCACCCCACCTGTGGTAGGGGATGTAAGGATTGATACATAAAATAACTTTTTATTTGATTGATAATCATATAAAGCAGAAGATATTTTAGCCATTTGCATCAAGCTCAAACTTCCTTCTTGCATGCGTGCTCCTCCGGAAGCACACACTATAATAAGAGGTAAAAATTGATTGGTAGCATACTCGGCCAAACGTGTGATTTTTTCGCCTACTACAGATCCCATACTACCCCCCATAAACTGAAAATCCATAACTCCAATTGCTACGGGAATACCATTTAGTTGGCCTGTGCCTGTTTGAACGGCCTCAGTTAATCCTGTATTTTTTTGATAAGAATCAATACGATCTTTATAAGGTTCCTCCTCCGAATGAAATTCAATGGGATCCAGAGAGACCATGTCTTCGTTCATAGGATCCCAAGTACCGGGATCAATCGAAAGTTCGATTCTATCGAAACTACTCATTTTCAAATGACATCCACACTGTTCACAAATATTCATTTTTGATTTTAAAAATTTTTTATAATTTAATCCATAACAATTTTCGCATTGAATCCACAAATGCCTGTATTTTTGAGTTACATTTAAATTATTAGAACTTATAGTAAAATCACTACCATCTGTGCTAGTTTTTATACTGGAACTCTCGCTTTTACTACTATTTACGCTTTCGCTACAAATGTAACTATAAATGTAGCTGTCACTGTAATTGTCACTATTGCTTAAAATATAACTATCAATACAAATTTGAGAACGAAGATAACTGTCAATGCAACTATTAATGTGATTATTCCAAATATAATGAGAATTAGTATCATACACGTAACGGTCGTGGCGAGTATCGTTACTTTTAGGTGCATTATTTATATAACTAGAAGTCTGATAATTATAAAAAGAACTTTTTAGTTCACTTAGAAAAGAACGGTCGTTGTCAATCTCAAAATTTTTATTTTCAATATCAAAATATATGGAATAGCTGTCCCTATTACTATCCCTAACGAAAAAAGTGTCAGCAGATATGAAATTCCGAATGTATCTGTCGCTGACTAAATGATCAACATTACTGTAATTAGACTTGTCATTACAATTTAAAATGTCTTTATCCATATCATTTATAATTGGATCTTCACTTACACTGGTATTTTCAAAAGGACCGAGGCTGTCCATTGATTTACTTAGCCTACACCTGTATTCTAACTCCCCATTAAACAACATCGAATGGAACCGACATTTTTCCATAGAACTTTCTTGCCCCTATTTACATGAAAATACAATAAATGAATAGTCATTCGATGAAAATCATTTGAATATTCCGATCAGAATAAACATATAAATCCAATCACTAGGGTATATTGAAAAAAAAGTTGTTTC